GTTTGAACAAGATACGACTTATTTGAAATGAAATAAACATGAAACATAAACAATTTACAAAAAGAAAAGCCTATCATAATATTTCATTTCAGGTATTATATGGTTCCTTCCCGCGTCAATTGCCAATTGACGGTCATTGAGATTCACGGATAATTAAGATTAATATTTAGGGATATATCTTACCTCTCTTTTTATTCCCTAAAACAAATCAAAATGATTGAAGTTTTTCTATTTGGAATCGTCTTAGGTCTAATTCCTATTACTTTAACAGGTTTATTTGTAACTGCATATTTACAATACAGACGCGGCGATCAGTTGGACCTTTGATTGAGTAACATCTCTTTTTTTGATTGACCTCCTACAAGGAGGTCAATTTTTAGTTGCAATTCTACTTTGTTTTGTGAAATTATTTCGTTGTAATTCGACATAACATAAACGGAATCACGCTCTGTAGGATTTGAACCTACGACATCGGGTTTTGGAGACCCGCGTTCTACCGAACTGAACTAAGAGCGCTTTATTATATCCTATAAAAGTAGATACAATTGTAAAGAAAAGGATTTTTTTTACCCCCGGGGTATTGTTTACATATAGTATGTAAAAAGTAAAGATTATGTCCAAAAATTCCTAATCTTATTCAATTAATCCCTCGTAACTGTCCATAGGAGAAATAATAGGTAGGGATGACAGGATTTGAACCCGTGACATTTTGTACCCAAAACAAACGCGCTACCAAGCTGCGCTACATCCCTTTTTAAAATTGTTGTACAGTGTCATTGTATAAAATACATGTCTTGTTTTCCACATCCTTATTTTTTGATCTATCTATATAGGTAGAGAATGTTCTTGTTTTTTTAGGGGGCGGAAAAATTTAATCTGCTGGGTGGGTTATTGTACATATGCATTTTAGTTAGTAATTACTAATTGAATTTCAAGCAAAAACAAAGGATATTGAACTAAAAGATCGGGTTATCTATAATCTATGTATGAGAATATCGAACTAGGACTATATATGTATTACAATATACAATACAAATAAAGAATTAAAAGAAATACAAAAAAAAAATATAAAATAAAATAAGAAGGAGGATTTTCAATGCGAGATATAAAAACATATCTCTCAACGGCACCTGTGCTAACCACTCTATGGTTTGGGTCTTTAGCAGGTCTATTGATAGAAATTAATCGTTTATTTCCGGATGCCTTGTCATTCCCCTTTTTTTCATCCTGATTGAATTCTTGTATTGAGATCTGTTAAGAAATAATAAATGAAGAAGATTTGAGATACAATTCTACGTAACATGACTCCAATTTTGTTCCCTTTTTCTTTCCTTTCCTAAAAAAAAAAAAAGAAAGAGAAAGAGTGTATCGAACCTCAGTCAAAATCAAGTTAATCTACGATATAATTTGGGAGAAAAGAAGTATAAATGTGGATCCAGTCTAGGGGCAGTTCCACAAAATTATAACATAGAAAAAAGAAAATACTGAGATTAGGATAGGAATAATTCCTAGTTAGAAAAAATTGTATTAATTAATTATTATGATATTCTTCATATTATTCTATTAATGAAATAGTTATACTAATTCATAGTAATTCGATTTTAGATTTATAGTACTTCGAATTCTAAGAATTCAAAAATAAAATATTTATGAATTCCATTTCTATTTAGTAATTTTTATTAATACAGATATAGAATATAGATATAGAATCTATATTTTCTTTTTAGTTTCTTTTTATTTGGTTCGGGTCAAAAAGAAAATGAAAAGAGTTCTAAAGTTAAGTCGATCCAAAATAAAAAAAAAAAGAGGTTCATGACCAAGGGTAAAGATATAAGAATTCTAGTTATTTTGGAATGTACCTGTTGTGTTCAAAAGGGTGTTAATAAAGAATCGCCGGGCATTTCTAGATATATTACTCAAAAGAATCGACACAATACACCCAATCGGTTAGAATTGAGAAAATTTTGTCGCTATTGTAAAAAGTATACGATTCATGTGGAAATAAAGAAATAGATGGAATGTAATGCGTGTGTGATTTTTCTAAGTAGCGGGAGGAGTAATAACTTTACATCTTAACATATATAATACAAACCAAATTCTATTTTGGTCGAATATGAAATGAATAAGAAAAAAAATAGAATTTTATTTTCTAGATTATTTTATATATAAGGAATAAACAAAGGATAAGCAAACCATGGATAAATCCAAACAACCTTTTCATAAATCCAAGCGATCTTTTCGTAGGCGTTTACCCCCAATCGGATCGGGGGATCGAGTCGATTATAGAAACATGAGTTTAATTAGTCGATTTCTTAGTGAACAAGGAAAAATCTTATCTAGACGGGCGAATAGGTTGACCTTGAAACAACAACGATTAATTACTATCGCTATAAAACAAGCTCGCATTTTATCTTCGTTACCTTTTCGTAATAATGAGAAACAATTGGAGAGAGTGGAGTCGATCCCTAGAACTACCGGTCGGTCCTATAACCAAAAATAAATAGATAGACTCTTAAAAACTCCAATCGGAACTCAAGCTTAATGTTTTGCTCGGAAAAAACTAGAATCCAGATTTTATTCTTTTATTATAAAAAAGGAAAAATGGGTAAGAAATATTTTTTTATTGAAAGATGTTCATTTATTTCTACTACTCAAATCTTAATTTCTTTTTATTCTATCTTCCCGGAGTCCATTCTCCGGGAAATCCTGTTTCAATCATTCTTGTTTCCCATATAGTATAATAGATTCTATTAAGATTCCTTTATTTGATTTGTATTTTATTTGAAATAATATCAAAACAATTCTTATTTGATAGGGCTATTTGCGCAAGTATTTTACGATTCAGAAGCAATTGTCTCTTGTACAGATTGTGGATGAATAGGCTATAACTATAGAATAAACTATCCTTACGAGTTACCGCATTTATCCGAGTGATCCACAAACGACGAAAGTCTCTCTTTTTCCTGCTCCTATCTCGATGAGAGGAAACCAAAGCTCTTATTCTTTGTTGAGTAGTCGTTCGAGTAAGTCTTGAATGAGCCCCTATAAAGGTTGATGCAAATAAACGAATCTTTTTTCGACGTCTCTGAGCTGTATATCCTCGTTTAACTCTGGTCATTGAATCAAATGAAACTTTCTTGAATAACTAATTGATTTCTCTTCTTTCAGTCATCCTTTTCCTCCGGTCGATTAATAACAAAACGGATTCTTCCAATATATAAAATATAAATTCCAATGGCTTTTGCGACTATGACCTTCCCGACCACTATTTTTTCTTTATTCAAGGTATCTCGCCTGGAAATAAAAAATTCAACTGCTACTAAATAAAAAAGAATAGTGGGTTTCCTCGTTTCTATGGCAACTTCTTAAACGGTGAGGTCCTCTCTATACACCGGAGCCTCTTCTTTCATTTCATCGAATTTTATTGTGAACTTGTATAGTTCACACTTTTTGGCTCTACCCATCCATTTTTCAATTCGAATTATAAATTAAATAGTACTTTTCACAAAAAAGCTATCCATACAGTGACGGCATTTAATTATGAAAGTTGGCTAGGTAGCTGACCCTGTTAGTCCGTTTTTTTAAGAATAGGAGCATAACCTTTTTTCCTCCGCTTAATAGATAACTATTTGTTACCAATGGAGAATTCCTTTTCATCTCAAACGGAGTGATTGGATTTGCACCAATAGAAACCATAAATTCATAACATAATTAGGTAGATGACAGATCTTCATTTTTAGAGAAATGGCCGTCTTTCACTCTATCTATCCTAATTCATTTGTAGTGGTCGTTGATACTGGAAAAAATTTTTGCATTTTTTCAAACTCATGATCTGAACTGAACGAGTCGCACATACACCCTAGTACATGTTCCTCGACGCTGAGGACATCCTCGAAGAGCGGGAGATTTCGTAACATTTTTTATTGGCTGTCTTGCGTTTCTAATAAGTTGTTTAATGGTTGGCATGGTATGTCTATAGAATCTCATTCTAGATAGAATAGAGCGGGTTGGCTTAGATCGATCTTAACCTGATGGTTTATGATTATGAATGATTTCTATTCACACGGAAATTAAAAATTTTTAAACGGAATTATTATATTTATAAGGAATCCCCAGTATTTTCATTTTCGACCGCTACAAGATCGACGATGCCATGAGCTTGGGCTTCTGTTGCTGACATAAAAACATCCCTTTCCATATCTTCGGATATAACCCATAAAGGTTTGCCCGTTCTTTGTACATAAACTTTTGTGAGAGTTTCGCGAAGCTTCAATAGTTCTTCTGCTTCCAGGATAAATTCCCCTGCTTGTGCCTCGTAAAAAGAACTAGCGGGTTGGTGAATCATAACCCTGATGATATTGATATAACATCATGAATGGTTCTTCTATCTATATATCGCACGATTGGGTTAAAGTAAGGGTGAATAAAAATAACAATAAAAAATAGAATTAAACAACCGTACGGGCATCTTTTGTACATTGCATACGGCTCTGTAATGGAATTTCTTTTTCTTTTCGATAGAATTTATTCTATCGAAAAGAAAAAGAATAAATAGAACCCATCCGATCCAAATCGTTAAATGATCCATTTACCATCCTTCCTTTCGTACTTTCGTAGTAGTAAAAAAGATACTATGATGGTTCTGTTGCTTTATATACTTATCTCGTCTGTGGTTTAGCAATCCCAAAGTTTCTTTTTGATACGATCCAAGAAGGAGAAAATGATTTTTTCCCTTTTTTTGACTCTTTCTCTCATAACATAAAAAGAAGAAAGATACTTCTGGTGTGGAAGAATAACGGTTTGTGACGCTGAAATTGACTCTTGCTTGACACATAAATCAAATTGGGAATAACCCTTCAGTTCATACTACTATCTCGATACAAAATATCATGTTAGATTTAGATAGAAAAAAAAAACAATAATGGTTTGTTCATATCGAACTCGAAGTGCCATGCTATTATTACTTATTCTTGAATTTGATTCATATTCGATACAGCGAA